AGTAAAATGCCTGAATAAAGGGTTATCGTGATAGGATAAATCATGTAATTTTATTACTTTTACTAACAAAATTTTTTACACTTAACAGAATTAAACTGTACACTTGAAATTTCAAAAATTTCTGTGCTCCTTACACTAAAATGTAGAAAAGTAAGCTAATTTTAAGCTAATGGGTTCATACCCCATCTATGGAACTATATTTCCCTTTTCTAATGCCCAAAAATTCAATTAAAATCCTCTTTTTAATGACCTTAATTAGAGGTGTGTTAATTTCGTTAAGTGCTAATTCATGATTAGGAGCATGAATAGGTCTAGAAATTAACTTACTCTCCTTCATTCCAATACTCACATCTAACAAGAATAAATTCACATCAGAAGCTAGCTTAAAATATTTCCTAATTCAAGCTATTGCATCAGCAACTCTTCTCTTTATGATTCTAATAAAAAGTAATATTTTTGAATTCCCCTCTTATGTCTCCCAACTTAATAAAGAAATTATTATTCTCCCACTATTAATAAAGGTAGCATCAGCACCATTCCACTGATGATTCCCTTCCGTAATAGAAGGGTTATCCTGAATAAATTGTTTCCTTCTTCTCTCCATTCAAAAAATAGCTCCTTTAATCCTAATTTCATACATTATTTCCAATAATTTCATAAGACAAATATTTATTTGATCTTCCGCCATCATTGGAGCTTTAGGAGGTTTTAATCAAATTTCCTTTCGAAAAATTCTAGCCTATTCTTCCATTAACCACCTCAGTTGAATATTAACCTCAATAATTTTAGGATTAAACATCTGATTTATATATTTCTCCATTTACGTCATTAATATTCTCATAATCACTAAACTCTTATCCTCACTAAATTTATCCTTTATTACCCAAATATTTAGCTCATCAAACTTTTCAAAAAGAATAAAAATTGCTCTACTCATCTCAATATTATCATTAGGGGGTCTCCCTCCTTTCATTGGATTTTTTCCAAAATGAATTATAATTAACTTCATAATCCAAAATTATTTCATTTTCACAACAATAATTTTAATCCTCTCTTCTCTTTTTACCCTATTTTACTACATACGAGTAACTTACAGAGCGTTCCTAATTTCCACTTCAGAAATTATTTGAATAATTCTTCCTTCTCCAAAAAGACTTTATAGACCAACTATATCATTAACAATATCCTTAACTATTTTAGGAGTCCTAGCTGGTACATTATTTATCATAATATACTAATTAAAGACTTTAAGTTATATAAACTAATATCCTTCAAAGTTATAAATAAAGAAATATTTATCTCTTTAAGTCTTAGTTTAATAAACACCTTTAAAATTGCATTTTAATATCATTTTATGAATATAAGACCTGGTAAAAAGGATAACTCCTCTTAATAGATTTACAATCCATCACCTTATTAATCTCAGTCATTTTACCTCGTTGTTCTTGCAACGATGATTATTCTCAACTAACCATAAGGATATTGGAACATTATATTTTATCTTTGGAGCATGAGCAGGAATACTAGGAACTTCTTTAAGAATTTTAATTCGAACTGAATTGGGTCAACCTGGTTCCCTAATTGGGGRTGATCAAATTTATAATGTTATTGTTACAGCCCACGCTTTCATTATAATTTTCTTTATAGTTATACCAATTATAATTGGAGGATTTGGAAATTGACTAGTCCCTTTAATATTAGGAGCTCCTGATATAGCTTTTCCCCGTATAAACAATATAAGATTCTGATTATTACCTCCCTCAATCATCTTACTACTCATTGGTAGTATAGTAGAAAGAGGGGCAGGAACAGGATGAACAGTTTACCCCCCTTTATCAGCTAGAATTGCCCATGCAGGACCAGCTGTAGACCTGACAATTTTTTCACTTCATTTAGCTGGAATATCTAGTATTATAGGGGCTGTGAACTTCATTACAACAATAATTAATATAAAACCTCTATATATAAATCAAACACAAGTACCTTTATTTGTTTGATCAGTTGGTATTACTGCTCTTTTACTCCTACTCTCCTTACCAGTATTAGCTGGGGCTATTACTATACTTCTAACAGATCGAAATCTTAATACTTCCTTTTTTGACCCTGCTGGAGGAGGAGATCCTATTCTTTATCAACATCTATTCTGGTTCTTCGGACATCCAGAAGTCTATATCCTAATTTTACCAGGATTTGGTATAATTTCACATGTCATTTCCCACGAAAGAGGGAAAAAGGAAGCTTTTGGAAATTATGGAATAATCTGAGCTATATCCGCAATTGGATTCCTCGGATTTGTAGTCTGAGCACATCATATATTTACTGTAGGTATAGATGTAGATACACGAGCTTATTTTACAGGAGCTACAATAATTATTGCTGTACCCACCGGTATTAAAATTTTTAGCTGACTAGCAACTATATATGGTTCAAAGATTATTTATACTCCTTCCTCATTGTGAGCTCTAGGCTTCATCTTCCTTTTTACTGTAGGGGGACTTACTGGAGTAATTCTTGCAAATTCAGCGATTGATATTATTCTTCATGATACCTATTATGTAGTTGCACATTTCCACTATGTTTTATCTATAGGAGCCGTTTTTGCTATTATAGCAGGATTTATTCACTGATACCCCTTATTTACAGGACTTTCAATGAATTCAAACTGACTTAAAAGTCAATTCTTTATTATATTTGTAGGGGTCAATTTAACTTTCTTCCCTCAACATTTTCTTGGTCTCGCGGGAATACCTCGCCGATATTCAGATTATCCTGATGCCTACACTACATGAAATATTATTTCCACGTCAGGATCTATCATTTCATTTATTGCTGTAATCATGTTTATTATAATTATTTGAGAAAGTATAGTGAGCAACCGGACAATCCTATTTGCATCTCAAATAAGTAGATCAGTTGAATGAACTCATAACTACCCTCCGGCTGAGCATACTTACAATGAATTAACTTTAATTACCAACTAGTATAATTTTATACTTCTAATATGGCAGAATAGTGCAATGGATTTAAACTCCATAAATAAAGAATTTTCACTTCTTTTTTTAGAATTATTTTACCAATGGCAACATATGCAAGTTTAGGTTTTCAAGATAATGCTTCCCCTTTAATAGAACAATTATCTTACTTCCACGATCATTCAATATTTATTATTACAATAATTGTAGTTACCGTTGGCTACATAATCCTATCTCTTATAATTAATAAATTTATAGATCGACATGTAATAGATGGACAATTCCTAGAGATCCTATGAACTATCCTACCAGGAGTAGTTCTAGTCTTTATCGCTCTCCCCTCCTTACGAATCCTTTACTTGATTGACGAAAATTCTAATCCTATTTTAACATTAAAAACAATTGGTCACCAATGATACTGAAGTTATGAATATTCTGATTTTATAGACGTCGAATTTGATTCCTATATAGTTCCTCAAAATGATTTAGACCCTTTTAATATTCGCTTAATTGAAGTTGATAACCGAACTACTTTACCTATAAATATCCTTACACGAATTCTAATTACATCTGAAGATGTAATTCACTCTTGAACAATTCCTTCAATTGGAGTTAAAGCTGATGCTACCCCAGGACGACTAAATCAAGCTACTTTTTGGTTTAACCGTCCTGGAGTCTTCTATGGACAATGTTCAGAAATTTGTGGTGCAAATCATAGATTTATACCTATTGTAATAGAAAGAACTTCAACCACTGATTTTTTAAAATGAATTTCCCAAATTTCGGAATCATTAGATGACTGAAATTCGCAAGTAATGGTCTCTTAAACCAGTTTATAGTAACTTAGCACTTACTTCTAATGAGAATAGAAGAGATTAGTTAATTAATAACATTAGTATGTCATACTAAAATTATTAGAAGATTATCCTAATATTTCTTTATCCCACAAATAATGCCTTTAAGTTGATTAACCTTATTCACATTTTTCTTCCTAATATTAATCTTATTTAGTGTAATAAATTACTTTTCAACACTAAATAAACCCCTAGAAAAACAATTTTCCAATTTAAAAGCAAAATCATTAAACTGAAAATGATAACAAACCTATTTTCCGTTTTTGATCCAACTTCAGATGTTATAAATTTAAGACTTAATTGAATAAGAACTATCCTAGGACTTTTACTAATTCCTTCCTCTAACTGACTAATTCCTTCTCGAATTAGCCTAATATGACATACAATCACATTAAAACTTCATTCAGAATTTAAATTGTTAGTTGGATTTAGTAAATCCTATAAGGGTTCTACATTCATTTTTATTACCTTATTTTCATTAATCCTTTTTAATAACTTTTTAGGTTTATTCCCTTACATTTTTACTAGATCAACCCATATAGTTATATCCCTGTCTCTAGCATTACCATTATGACTCACCTTTATATTGTATGGATGAATCACCAACCCTAATCATATATTCTCCCATATAGTTCCACAAGGAACTCCTCCTTTACTTATGCCTTTTATAGTATGTATTGAAAATATTAGTAACATTATTCGTCCAGGAACTCTTTCTGTTCGATTAGTAGCAAACATAATTGCAGGGCACCTCCTAATAACCTTACTAGGTAATACTGGATCAACTATTCCAATCTATTTAATCCCAATTTTAATTTTTGTTCAAATTCTCCTAATTTCATTAGAATCTGCTGTAGCTATTATTCAATCTTATGTTTTTGCTGTTCTCTGTACACTATATTCTAGAAAAAATAATTAACAATGTCAACATATAATCACCCCTATCATTTAGTTTCATATAGACCTTGACCTATTGCAGCCGCAATAAGTATTATAATTAGTATAATTGGATTTATCAAACTCTCTTATGAATTTAACGAAAAATTAATAATAATAGGTACAATTATTCTAATCCTAATTACAATCCAATGATGACGTGATGTAATTCGAGAGAGAACTTATCAAGGATGTCATACCAAAGAAGTTACAACAGGCCTTCGATGAGGAATAATTCTATTTATTATTTCTGAAGTCTTTTTCTTCATTTCATTCTTTTGAACCTTCTATCATAGAAGTTTAGCTCCTGCAATTGATTTGGGCTCAACATGACCTCCTTTAGGTATTGTCCCTTTTAACGCCTTACAAGTCCCCCTTCTCAATACTACAGTATTACTAGCGTCAGGGATTACTATCACATGAAGTCACCATGGATTACTAGAAAATAACTACAATCAAGCCGTTCAAGGATTATTATTAACAATTTTCCTAGGATTATATTTTACACTTTTACAACTTTATGAATATTATGAAGCCCCTTTTACTATTGCAGATTCAGTGTTTGGGTCTAGCTTCTTTGTAGCAACAGGATTTCATGGTCTTCATGTTATTATTGGTACATCATTCCTAACAATTTGTGCATACCGACTTATTATAATACATTTTACATCTAACCATCATTTTGGATTTGAAGCTGCTGCATGATATTGACATTTTGTTGATGTAGTATGATTATTCTTATATGTTTCCATCTACTGATGAGGTAGTTAACAAATTTATTTAGTATACACTCTGTACTTTTGATTTCCAATCAAAAAGCCTAATATATTTTAGAATAAATAATCCTTCTAATACTTTATACTAGTATTATAATTCTAACTATCACCTTTTTTATAATAATCTTAACAAATATTATCTCAATTAAAATTATTGAAGACCGTGAAAAATCTTCACCATTTGAATGTGGATTTGATCCTTCCTCTTCATCCCGACTCCCTTTCTCATTACGATTCTTTTTAATTGCTGTAATCTTCCTAATTTTCGATGTTGAAATTGCCTTAATTCTCCCAATAACTATCATCCCTTCTAGCTCAGATATATTAATCTGAGCTATTACAAGCTTTTCCTTCTTAATTATCCTTATTATTGGTTTATACCATGAATGAAATCAAGGATCTTTAGAGTGAGCCTCCTAGGGTTATAGTTAATTATAACATTTGACTTGCACTCAAAAAGTATTGAATTTTCAATTTTCCTTACTCTAAGTAAGAAGCAATTCATTTGTAATCAGTTTCGACCTGATAGGTGATATTAATTTATCCTTATTTTTATATAACTAAGTAAATAACATTATTAGTTGAAACCAAAAAGAGGTATATCACTGTTAATGATAAAATTGAATAAATTTAGTTCCAATTAAGAAGATATAGTGTCTGAATAAAAGCTGCTAACTTATTATTCAAGTGGTTAAATTCCATTTATATCTTTAATTATTTATATAGTTTAAAAATAAAACATTACATTTTCATTGTAAAATTAAATTTTATAATTTTATAAATTTTATTCAAAGGTTTAGTTAACCTCAACAACAGCTTCAATGTTATACTCTAATATAAGATATTTGAATTATATTATAAATATTAATCTCAACAATCCACCTAAAAAAATTACTAAATAAGACTTAAATTCATTTATTTGAAATCATTGATTAATATTTCTAGCCTTTATATAAGTATAATAAATATTTTGAGCTCCAAAGTATTCTCTTCAACCTAAATCAATTATCTTTATTCTACTCAACCCAGCCTCCAGTGGGACCTTTCTAACACCTTTTGTAAAAATTAAGGGTATAAACCATATTGATCCCATAAAAATAATAACTTTAATATAATTAAATAAATTAAAAAAATAATTCATCTTAAATTGAAATAAAACGCTCCCTAATCAGACCCCTATTAAGCTCACAATTATAGGTATTAACCTCATAATAAAAGGTAAACAAATTATATAAGGGGAGTCTAAAATTAATCAACTTAATATACAACCTCCAAAAACACCAAAAATTATTAAGCCCAATATTCCTATTAATATTCTTCAATCCCTCTCATTCAACTTTATTATTCTAACTATGTTTATATCCCCTCATATAACATAATAAAACAATCGAAAAGTATAACATACTGTTAATCCTGTTGAAATAAAATATAAAACGTACATAAATAAATTTAAATGTCTTAAAGAGACAACTTCCAAAATTAAATCCTTGGAATAAAATCCAGCCAAAAAAGGTATTCCACATAAAGCAAAATTAGAAATTATAAAACAAGTAGAAGTTACAGGTATAAAAATTGTTAAACTCCCGATAAAACGAATATCTTGAAAATTTTTCACATTATGAATTACCATACCAGCACATATAAATAACAATGCCTTAAACAATGCATGGGTTAATAAATGAAAAAAAGCTAAGTCTGAATACCCTAAAGATAAAATTCTCATTATTAAACCAAGTTGACTTAAAGTTGATAAAGCAATAATCCTCTTTAAATCATACTCAAAATTTGCACCTAATCCTGATATAAATATAGTTAAAACAGAAATAACAAGTAAAATCCCTATAAATTCATTCGGAAAAACTTTACTAAAACGGATAAGTAAATATACTCCAGCAGTTACTAGTGTTGACGAATGTACTAAAGCTGATACAGGTGTAGGTGCAGCTATAGCAGCGGGGAGCCATGCTGAAAATGGAATCTGAGCTCTTTTCGTTATTCCAGCCAAAATTACAAGACCTGCAATTAAATTCATCTCATTTGATTGTATTAAACAATCTACATAAAAGATATAATTTCATCTACCAAAATTTATTATTCAAGCAATTCTTATTAATAATGCCACATCCCCTACTCGATTAGATAGAGCAGTTAACATCCCCGCATTGTAAGATTTTACATTCTGGTAATAAATTACTAGACAATAAGATACTAATCCTAAGCCATCTCAACCCAATAGAATTCTAATTAAGTTAGGTCTGATAATTAAAAACATTATAGATAATACAAATATTAAAACCAAAAAGATAAATCGATCTAATATTTTTTCCTCTCTTATGTACCCCTCACTATACAAAATTACTAAAGAAGAAATTAATAATACAAATCTCATAAATAAAAGAGATATTCAATCAATTAATAAAGTTATAACAATAAAACATGAATTTACTCTAATAATTTCTCATTCAATAAAATAAACTAGATTATTCATAATACAATATATTCTTATTACAAAATTTGTAATAGAAATTAAAAATAAAGTGACAAAACTGATTATACATAAAGAGATATACTTCATAACTTAAGGTAAATTCTACATCTATGACACCACAAATCATAATTTTCATTAAACTACTTAAGTTCTTAAAATCAAATTGTAATATATTCACTTTTTAATAATAAAAAGTTTAGAGGAATTCAATGTAAAAATAATAAAAGATACTCACGATTGTACCCACCGGCTCTTCTAAATATACCTGAAAAATAATTTCCATGTTGACTATATGAATATATATATAAAGTGTAAGCCGCTCTAATAAAAGAGATTAAAATTAAAAATATTATTACTAATCATATCCAACCAACTATTCTATTAATTAATCCAATCTCACCTAGTAAATTGATTGAGGGGGGAGCTGCTATATTACAAGCAGAAAATAGAAATCATCATAAAGCCATTCTAGGTATTAAATTTATTAACCCTTTATTAATTAACAATCTCCGTCTTCCTAAACGTTCATAACTAATATTTGCTAAACAAAATAAACCTGAAGAACATAAACCATGTCCAATTATTAAAACAAAAGTTATATAAAATCCTCAATTATTTAATGTTATTAAACCTCCAATAACTAACCCTATATGAGCTACAGAAGAATAAGCAATTAATGATTTTATATCTACTTGACGTAAACATATTATACTAACAAAAGTTCCCCCCACTAGTCTAATTGCCACTCAAATTCTATTTATTAATACGCCAATTTCCGTTAGGTACTGAAACACTCGTAATAACCCATAACCCCCTAATTTTAATAAAACCCCAGCTAAAATCATAGAGCCAGAAACTGGAGCCTCAACATGAGCTTTTGGTAATCATATATGAACTAAGTATATAGGTATTTTTACTAAAAAAGCTAAAATCATTCTTAAATATAAATATAAATTCATAAAAGTTTTCATATAAAATAAAGAAAAAGATAAAGTGTATAATTCCCCATTCAAATACATAATACCTAACAATAATGGTAAAGAAGCCAACAACGTATAAAACAATAAATAAATTCCAGCCTGCAAACGTTCGGGTTGATACCCTCAACCAAAAATTAAAAATAAAGTGGGAATTAATCTCCCTTCAAAAAAAAAATAAAAAGATATTAAATTTAATCTACAAAAAGTACAAATTAATATAATTAATAAAAACATAATTATTATTAAAAATAAATGCTCATAATAATTATATCGAATTACAGAATATCTCGCAAGTAATATCAATACACAAATTCAAAATCTTAATATAACCAATCCATAAGATAAATAATCATAACCAAATATATAACTTAAACTTCTTCAAATAATATTATCTATATTTAGCATAAAAATCACTGAAATAATAAAAAGAAAATTTTGTACTAACCATCATATATTTTTTCTAAAGCATAAAGGGATTAAAAAAGTTAAATAAATTAAATATCTTAACATTGCAAGACTCCAAAAGAATTAAAATAATCATTTCCATGTGTCCGAATTATAGAAACTAAAATAGATAAACCCAATGCCCCTTCACACACTGCAAATGATAAAAAAAATATTGAAATAAACAGCTCTCCTGAAAACTTAATTAAATAATAGTATAAAATAAGAAATAAAGTTAAAACAATAAATTCTAATCTTAATAAAGTTACTAATAAATGTTTACGCCTTGAAGAAAATACTCATAGACCACACAAAAATATAATATTTAAAAATATTAACATTCCTCTATTAGTTTTAGTAGTTTAAATAAAACGTAGGTCTTGTAAACCTAAAATAATTTTAATTCTAAAACTTCAAAGGAAAGTAAAGTACTTTTCATTAATTTCCAAAATTAATATTTTAATTAAACTATCCTTTGATATCATTTATACTTTAATAAGAGTTAGAATAATCTTAAGTTTAATTTTTATATTTCTTAATCACCCTTTATCAATAGGATTAATCCTTTTCCTTCAGGCCATCTTATTATCCTTGATTAGAGGAATAATATCAATGAGATTCTGATTCTCTTATATCCTTTTATTAATTTATCTTGGAGGAATATTAATTCTCTTCTTATATGTAACCAGTTTAGCCTCAAACGAAATATTTTTTTATTCTAATATATTCCTATTAATAATCTTTATACTTCCTATAATCTTCATAATTATTTATTTATCTTACTTTCAACCCCACTCCATCGTACCTGAAACTATAGAGAATATTTTCAATAACCCCCTCAACTTAAATTCTTCCCTTCTTAAAATATATAATCAACCAATTAACAATATTACTCTAATAATTGCTTCTTATTTATTTTTAACTTTATTAGCAGTAGTAAAATTAATTAATATTACAAAAGGACCCTTACGAAAAATATTAAATTAATGTTTAAACCTTTACGAAAAATTCATCCTTTAATTAAAATTACAAATAATGCATTTATTGATTTACCTTTACCTTCAAACATTTCATCTATATGAAATTTTGGTTCTCTATTAGGGCTGTGTTTAATTACGCAAGTTGCTACAGGCTTATTCTTAGCAATACATTATTCAGCCCATATTGATCTAGCTTTTTCAAGAGTTGCTCATATTTGTCGAGATGTTAACTACGGCTGACTTCTTCGAACGCTACATGCAAATGGTGCTTCAATATTCTTCATCTGTATCTACCTCCATATTGGGCGAGGTATATATTATGGTTCTTATAAACTTTATTTTACATGAATAGTCGGGGTAGCTATTTTATTTTTAGTAATAGCAACAGCTTTCATAGGCTATGTTTTACCTTGAGGGCAGATATCATTCTGAGGAGCTACAGTTATTACTAACTTATTATCCGCTGTTCCTTATTTAGGTATTGATTTAGTACAATGAGTATGAGGAGGATTTGCAGTTGATAATGCCACTTTAAACCGATTTTTCACATTCCATTTTATTCTACCTTTCATTGTTATAGCAGTAGCTATAATTCATCTCCTTTTTCTCCATCAAACAGGATCAAATAATCCTTTAGGATTAAATAGAGACTTAGATAAAATTCCTTTTCATCCATATTTCACATTTAAAGACATTTTTGGTTTTATTATTCTATTTACATCCCTTATTCTACTTTCCTTAAAGGAACCTTATATTCTTGGAGATCCAGATAACTTTATCCCTGCTAATCCCTTAGTAACTCCTGTTCATATTCAACCAGAATGATATTTCCTTTTTGCATATGCCATCTTACGCTCAATTCCTAACAAATTAGGTGGGGTAATTGCACTAGTAATATCTATTGCAATCTTATTTATTTTACCTTTAACACCTTCCAACACCCGTGGTCTTCAATACTATCCTATTAACCAAATTATATTTTGATTTTTAGTAATTATTGTAATTTTATTAACCTGAATTGGAGCTCGACCTGTTGAAGATCCTTATATCCTCACAGGACAAATTCTCACTATTCTATATTTCTCTTACTATATTCTAAACCCCTTAATTATTAGAGTATGAGATAATATACTATATTACTAATTTCAATTACCCTTAAATATAAAAAGTTATAAACTTAATGAATAAGCTTATGTCTTGAAATCATAATGAAAGGGTTTAATCCCCTTATTAACTTACTTACTTAAGAAAACCTTAAAAGAAAATTACTAGTCCTAAATAAAAGATTAAAAAATTCAAAGATATAGGTAGATATCTTTTCCATGCTAAATATATCAACTTGTCATATCGATACCGAGGTAAGGTTCCTCGAACTCAAATATATCTAAAAGATACAAAGATCAATTTTACGTAAAATACTGGAGAATTTAAATCTGAACCCAAAAACAGAATACATATTAATGTACTTATAAATAAAATTCTAGAATATTCTCTCAAAAAAATTAAAGCAAATCCTCCTCCCCCGTACTCAACATTAAATCCTGAAACTAGTTCTGATTCCCCTTCAGCAAAATCAAAAGGTCTACGATTAGTTTCTGCTAATCTTGAAATAAACCAAACATTACATACAGGAAGACACAAAAATAATAACCAAATTCCCATCTGATAGTAAAAAAAGTCTACTAAAGTGTATCTCTTTACCAAAAAAACAAAAGATAATAAAACTAAAGCTAATCTTACCTCATAAGAAATAGTCTGAGCTACAGCTCGTAAACCCCCCAATATTGCATAGTTAGAATTTGAAGATCATCCTGCTAATATAACAGTATAAACCCCTATTCTAGTACAAACTAAAAAAAAAAATAAACCCAAATTAAAATTAAATATTCCTCTAAAATAAGGCATTAATATTCATAACACTAATGATAAAAATAAAGAAATTACAGGACAAGCATAATATAGTAAGTAATTTGAAATATTTGGATAACTATGCTCCCTACAAAATAATTTAATTGCATCCCCAAAAGGTTGTAGAATTCCTGAAATTCCTACTTTATTTGGACCTTTACGAAGATGAATATACCCTAAAACCTTCCGCTCTAATAAAGTAAAAAAAGCTACACCAATTATAACAAAAATAATTAATACCAACCCCACCAATATTAAAATAATTATCTCTTTTAACATACTTACTACTTATGATACTTATCATATTTATAGATTCTAAATCTATTACACTTCATCTCTGCCAAAATAGTTCAATCAAATTAATAACATTCTAAATAATAAAATTATTTTAAATATTTGGTCCTCTCGTACTAAAACATCTTAAAATATTAGAGATAGAAACCAACCTGGCTCACGCCGGTTTAAACTCAGATCATGTAAGAATTTAAAGGTCGAACAGACCTAATAATATAAACATCTACACCCAAAATTTATCTTAATCCAACATCGAGGTCACAATCTCCTTTTTCGATATGAACTCTCCAAAAGAATTATGCTGTTATCCCTAAGGTAATTTAATCTTTTAATCACAAAATATGGATCACAAAACTAATAATAGTAATTAATTTTTATAAAGAGTTTTTTATATCTTTAAATCACCCCAACCAAATAAATCTTATAATCAACCAAAAATTATTAAAAAACTCAATTAATTAATAATTTTATAAAACTCTATAGGGTCTTCTCGTCCCCTAATAACATTTAAGTATTTTAACTTAACTTCCAACTTCAATTTTAATTATCATAAGACAGAATTTACCTCGTCCAACCATTCATACCAGCCTTCAATTAAAAGACTAATGATTATGCTACCTTTGCACAGTCAAAATACTGCGGCCCTTTAAATTTCTCAGTGGGCAGGTTAGATTTCCTATCTCATATTCAAGAAACCATGTTTTTATTAAACAGGCGAGTAAAATCTTTGCCGAATTCCTTTTTACAACAATTCATTAATATTTTTCTTTCTACATAATCCCATTTACTAATTAAATCATAAATTCCAAAAATAATTTATTATATTCAACATTTTAATAAAAATTTTAAATACTAATAAAATTGAATAAATCAAGAAATAAATTTTAACATCCTTCAATTTATAACAACTTCTAAATCCACAATTTCCTCTCAATCCAAACAAATTATAAAAATATTTCCAAAAAATTGTCTCTTCAGAAATTAAAAATATTTAAGTATTAAAATATGAAATTAGTTAATACAATAATATCTTCTGAATTAAATTCATTTATTAAAAAACTAGATATCCTTTAAAACGATTAACATTTCATTCCCAAATAAACATACCCAATTTTTATAAAACAAAAACTAGCTTATTTAATTAACTCTTTAAAATTCGAGACAAATAACATCTATAATTTAATTAAATTTACTCTGATACACAAGATACAATTAAATAAATTACCTTTCATCAATACTAATTTCATTAATCTTCTTTTACAATACTATTAAACTATAGCTTCAATAATCTTATCTACTAAAATTACAAAGACATTTTTATATTTAAATCAATTTCAAACATATTCCTCATAACATAAAGCAACTTCCTCAATTTCAGACTACATCGAATTGCACGATAAACTATTTCAGTGTAAATGAAAATCTTAACTTAAAGTTTAGACTGATTTACAAATTAATTCTAGGTACATTTTCCAATACACCTACTTTGTTACGACTTTTCTCATCTTACTAACGAGAGTGACGGGCGATGTGTGCATATTACATAGCTATAATCATTTTAATAATCTTTAAAAAATTACAATTAAATCCACCTTCAAAATTCTTTTACAAAAACTATCCATTTAAATTAAGATTATTGTAATCCATTATTCAACTTATATATTACTGCACCTTGACTTGAAATCCTAATTACTAATTTATTCTGAATATTATTTAAAAATATATTCATAAACAGCGATATACAAGAATTAATATAAGTAAGGTTCAGTGTGGACTATCAATTACATAACAGATTCCTCTAGTTAGATTATAATACCGCCAAATTCTTTAAGTTTTAAGATCATAACTAATATTACTCCGGCTTGTTACAATTTACAGTAAAAATAATAGGGTATCTAATCCTAGTTTAAAATTTCAATTTCATACTATATCCAACTACAAGCTTCACATTTAATATTATTAATATTTCACCTTTAAAAACATTAAATAATGAAAATTTAAATTGTTAGTACTTAAAAACCAAAAGTATTTATTTGAGTTTGATGTATAACCGCGGATGCTGGCACAATTTTATCCAACCCTACCAACATTTACTAAATCTAAAATTACTTAATATAAATAATATCATCTACTGCAATAACTCAATTTAAATTAATCTTTAAGATATCAAAAATGTCAAAAAATTACATATAAATTAATGCTTAAATAAATAATTTAGGGCAAGAATAAAACCCAACTTTAAATAAATCTCTTAATTACCTTATTAAAATTCTTTCCCCCAATAACTACTCAAAGACTAAAAGTTCACTCTTTTATACGTATAATTCAATCCTTTCCAAATAAAAATACTCCCACAAAAATGAAAAACTAAGTAAAAAAAGCAAAGCCTCTCTTCACCCAGAGAAAATGTTTTTGCCCAAAAACATCAATTTTCTCTTTTAATTAAAACATATGATCCAATATCAAAAGTAATAAAAAGGAACATTTTACTCTAATTAATCTATTGGTTTTACTATGTTAGATAGCATTAATAACTATACAAACTATCAGATTCCATTTTTTTTTCCCTTATAAATGGAATCTGATAGTTTGCATAGTTATTAATGCTATTAATATAATAATATATTTAATAATTAATGTTCACCTTATTATATTAAACATTATGGTTGGTATACATCTCCATATGTTTTAATATTCAATTTGCTTTTTTATTTCTTATTATAGGACTTTATTCATTTTAAAATAAAGACAATAATATATATATTAATATGCTATAGATCTTTTTTTTTATAGAATTTTATCACAGTAAAATAAATACATGTTAGTAGGTCATCATTATATTCTGAGCCTTTTTTTTACTGAGGATACCCTTGTACGATGAAAATCCCATTCAATTTTAACAATTTTTAAAAGAGCCAATTTTGAACTTTTTTCGACCTTTTACCTCAATTCAAATTATCTCCCATTTTTTTTTTCTTACTTTTTTAAACCCAAAATTTTTCATTTAATGGAATATTCATTAAAATTTACCCTCTAATGTCCAACTCTTTAAGTTTTTCTTAAAACTAAATTGAAACTCCAAAATCCATCATTTACATAAGAATATCCAACCAATTAACTATTACTGATCCGTAACTTTAAAAATTTATATAAAGTAAAA